TTTTTTCATCAGAATAGGCTTTCCTTTTGAAGCCAGAATGTATTTTCCTTTATATCTAACATAATACATGAAAGGATCCTTTAAAAACCATAGAATGTTATTAAATTCTGAAGTAACGGCAGCATGTTCTATTTTTCCATAGAAATATATTCTCTCAAGAAGGATTCTAAAAAGTGTTGATCGTAAATGGAAAGATCGGTTACGGAGAAAAACAAAAATTGATTCGTATTCACAGATATGAGAATTATATAAGAACAAGAGCAATTTTTGATTCTTTTTTGAAAGGATTGAAATAAATTTCTTTTTTAAAAAAATAAAACGATTCAAATTCAAAATTTCATAGCAAAAGAAGAATCGTAAAAAATGCAAAGAATAAGCATCTTTCACCCAGTAACGAATAATTTGAACCAATATTTCCAGATGGATAGGATAAGGTATTAGTATATTTGACACACCATTTAAATGGTATAAATTGTCCTCTAAAAAAGTAAATATTGAATGAATGGATCTTACATTTTTAGATTCTTCTATTTTTTGATTAGCTTCTTTTCTAGAAGCTAAGAAGCATAAGGTCAATGGAATTTCCAAAATAACTGAAAATACCTCTTCCAGTATAATTTGAAAAAAAAAAATTTTTATGTCCGAAAAATGGATTTTGGTTAGAATCATTAGCGGAAATAATAAGAAAATAGTTCGATTGATAGATTCGAGTAATGAAACGTTTCACAATTATGAAACTGAACGGATTCTCAGAACCTACATTTTTGAACATAATGGATCTAGTTAAAACACGATCATGAGTTAGTGTATAAATAAACTCTTGAAGGATAAGTGGATATAAAAAGTCAAAGTCATGGTGACAAAATCTATATCGTTCTAAATATCTTTGTAATTCTTCCATTTGAAAAATTTTATTTAACCCATGATGAATAATATTTTTATTTGAACCTTTTTTATTTGAACCTAAAGTAAAGAATTTATTCTTGGGTCATTATACATTGTGCGATAAAGTCAAAACAAGGTATTATTCTAGTAAAAACAAAAGAAAAGAATAGATACCAGGGGCTATGTGAATTATTCATTTAGGATGATCACACTGGTCACAATCATTTATTTTTTCAACCTCAATCGCTCTTCTGATTTTAGATAAAAAAATTATCTATATCAATATGCCCCTTCTTCTACATATGAATCTCCCCTCTATAGAAGGGAAAATAGTTAGGTTTCATTTAAAATAGACAATAAACTCTCATTAGAGAGAGAGACTTTCCCGCGTCAGGCAATATTGTATTTTTTTTAACATAAAATACAATTTTATTAGATCATTATTCCAATAATGGAGAACAAAAGCTCGTTGCTTTTTCTTTATCTTTACTATTACTAGTAGAATGATTTGGATCCTTAAAATTCTAACCTTATATTTCAATCAACTCAATCAATTTGAAATTATTTTTGTTCCAACCAAACATTAAAACAAGGTATTGTACCAATACGATAAAGATATGAAATGATCAGAATGAGCAATTGATACGACATGCTGTTTTTTCCATTCATTCCTTTTCAGGGTCAGTCGTGGTCTTACAAACTTACCGATGGTATGGATGAATCTCTTGCTTCATCAATATATGTAAAAGATTTTAGCCGCACTTAAAAGCCGAGTACTCTACCGTTTTTGAGTTAGCAACCCGAAAAAATTGAATGAAGTGTAGAAAAAATAAAAATAACAAGATGAATAAGATACGAGATAAAAAAAACACTAACTAAACTCAATATAAAATAAAAAAAAATTGATTTGATTATGAAAACAAATCAAATCCATATCCAAGCTCAAAGCTAGTATCATATATCTATATGGAAATGGAACGTCGAGAACCTATTCATGATTTTGTTATATTTTATATTTTTTTTATATTTATTTTAATATATAGAATATATTTAATAGAATATATTTAATATTTATATATATTCCTATCAACATGTTTGATATACAGTAGTTAATCATATATGTTATGTTTAGAAAAAAAATTGAGAAAAAAAAAATAAATAAGGACTCGTGTTGGATTGGCACTCAAATTTCTACTTTTACAATTTCTACTTCTACAATTTAGACTTCTACATAGTAGATCCAACAAAAAATACATATTCTACTAAAAAATACATATTCTACTATAGTAGATACAACAAAAAAAAGTGTAGATAGAATAAAACAACAATATCCTTGAGAGATATAATATAGTATAATTTAGGGTGCACTTATCTTTAGTTTATCATCATTTATAAATCGAATTTCATTACGATGATAAACCCCTGCCTTATTTAAAAAATCATGAACAGTTCTAGTAGGTTGAGCACCTCTTTGAAGGAAATATAGAATAGCAGGAATATTGAAATAAGTTTTATTTTTGATCGGATCATAAAATCCCACTTTGAGAATTTCTCGTCCTTCTCTTCGAGATCGAATATCAATTGCAACTATTCGATAGACGGTTCATTGGGATAGATTTTTATGAACTATATCCCCCAGAAACGTATAAGAAGTTTTTTCCTCATACGGCTCAAGAAAAAACGATTTTTTTGTCTATGTTTTGTATTATTGATCATTAGTTTTGTTTTGTATTATTGATCATTAGAATGCCTAATAGGTTCATAAAATCATTCAATCAACTTTTTTTTTTACAAAATGAAAAAAAAAGAATTAATACTCATCACTCAAGTTGATAACTTTTTAATCTAATGGGGTAATGGGGGGTTAGTCGTTTTATTTATATTATTTACTTTATACTTTATTTTTTTTTTATAAGTGGTCTCTACTTCACTTCTTTTTATTTGTCTTTAGAAAGAAATTGTCTTTAAGAGATCAAATATTTCAGGATTTTGAACTCGAATCCAGTCATAAGACAATAGAAAATGACTTTCCTTGTTTCAGGATCTATTTTTACTTTGAATCCTTAGGTTTTTACATTTTATTGCTCCTAAAAATACTTTTATAAAAAAGGCAGCAATACCTTAGTTTTTTATATTTCCTTTTTTTACTTCTATTATTATTGTCTATTTATTCATATTCATATATTCACATATATCAACATATATCATATATTCACATATAATTCACATATATATAATAAAATATATATATATATAATAAAAATATATATAATAAAATATATATAAGAAAAAATAAAATTATAATAAAATAATATAATCAAATATGAAACAAATATTAAATAAAATATTGATGAAGTTGGAACATTATAGATTCAAACTAACCCTAGATATTGAACCCCGCTAAAATGAATACTTTCTACTCGAGCTCCACCATTTACTGGTATATTCTAATTCTATAGAATAGACTGACTTATAAAATCCAAAAAAGGAGTAATATAACATAATAATAGTCGTGAACAGAATAAAAAAAGATGTCGAGCTAAGAGCACTTCCAGTCCTATAGAAATGGTGGATGTATAAAAAATCCACAGTTCACATGTCCTTCATTCAAGTCGCACGTTGCTTTCTACCACATCGTTTCAAACGAAGTTTTACCATAACATAATATAATAATATGATAAAGCGATATAAAATTGATTCAATTAGGGAATCATGAATAGTCATTTTTTTATTCTTAAATAGCCCCAATTTCATTGAAAGAAATGAATTGAAAGAAAACAGTTCAGTAAGTATATAACAAAACAATATATATTTATAATGTATAATAATATTATAGTTATGTAATAATGACAAAAAATAAAGTAGCTAAAGTAGTATTTAAGTAAACGAAATGTAGAAGAAAACCCTGTATAAATGGTTTCTAACAAGATACATTGGAACCAAAATGATTAGATTAGCAAGTAACGATACATCTGGGAACATATTTATTTATTTTTTTATTTCATATATAATATTCATATATAATATATTTCATATAAATGATATAAATGATATAAGAAAACACGGATTAAAATAAAAACCTAATCTATGTATACCATATTGATTCCTTTCGATCAAATCCCTATAATGAAACTATTTGTATGAGTAATAAATTAGAATATAAAATATCAATTTATAGGTTAGGTAAAAAACAGGTATAGAGAAAGGACTTTCTCTATACCCGTTTTTTATTTCTCTATACCCGTTTTTTATTTGTTTTATGACCTATTTTTTAGTTGACTGAATCCTTGATTCAATTCTTAGTAATACCAATTATCTTATATTGTTTAGAATTCCTGGATCCGCACAGAATAAAAAAATTGATGCACCATTGAAAATGGACGAGTGTGAAAAGGATAATAAAAAAATAGAGTATAGAAAGAAGAGTGGTTCTGGGACGGAAGGATTCGAACCTCCGAATAACAGGACCAAAACCCGTTGCCTTACCACTTGGCCACGCCCCATTCTTGGCCATTCTTGGCCATTCTTGGCCATTCTTGGATGGATTACTAAAAAAGATAAAGTGATCAGTTTTTTGTAACTTCTGGTCCAAAGATGTATGGAATAATTATATACATAATTGTATGTATATAATTCAATTCTATTATATGTATAATGTATTCCCATTCTATTTTATTTTTCATTTTTAAAATTGAAAAATAAATAAAAAAAAAATATAAATCTATTTTCAATAATTATACAGTTTGTTATGCAACATATCGATTTTTTTATCTGTATTCAATATTCTGCGTTTTCAATTGATTCAATTCATTTTTTCTTTGCCAAATTGCCTGAGTCCTACGCTTTTTTAAATCAAATTGTAGATGTTATGCCAGTTATACCTTTACTATTTTTTCTATTAGCATTTGTGTGGCAAGCTGCAGTAAGTTTTCGATGAGATCTATAAAAAAAAATAAATTACAGTTTATTATGGATTCAAACATTTTATTTTTATTGGAAAGCACGCGATCCATCCGGATCAGACCTTTGACCCTTTTTGAATTCCATGGAAAGAGCCTTTTTCTTCTTTTATCTTTTCATTCATGAGAACCTATTCTATAATAGATTTTGAATAA